ATAGTTTCAGGCCCATCTATTATTGTTTGTTTCCAGCCTCAATTAGCGTTGCCTTTTCTTTTGTTGTCCGGAGGAGATCAGGTATTTCTTATGTGAGTGCCGGGCTGGCCTTGATGGAATGGGAACTCTCTCTAAAAGTTCGCTTTTTCAGGGCAATATACTAATATCCTTTGGGCGGGTAATGTAAATTGAATAGAATCACCATAGGCTAAGGGAACAGCCGTAACCACTGCTAGTACACTCGCCCACCTACTAGATCTCCTCAGCTCTTCGCTTCACTCCCCTTCTTGAAGCCTTGGAGAACTTACAGTGAGTTAAGGAAGTGAGGCTATAAACTAAAGGCAGGAAAAAGAAGGCTACTTATAAGGCATTCCAATGGGAGCTAAGACCTCTATTTAGTGAGAGAAAGAAAGCAGGGAGAAGACAATCTTCTTGTTTTCAGATTGTCTGATAGATAGATGCAAGGGAAGAAAGAAGATAGAAGTAAGGACGCTAAGAATAATGAGACCTACCTATTTATTACAAGCCTGACTAAATGAAGGATAGATCTAACAGGCAAAAGGATAACTACTATCCGGACTAGACTCATTCAGGCATTTACCTATCCATCTATAACGAGGGAAGGAATCACTCTACTACTTCCTAGGGGGAGAACCCCAAAAGAGCCCCATTCGCTTAGCTACAGGAACAAACTACAGATAGCTATCAAAAGAGAAACTCCAACTGAGAATCCCAGATATGAATTGACGATGGTAGGGCTTCTTGGCAGTCTTACTAGCTTCCTTGCTTCTACCCCTTTTCCTAGCTTCTCTAGCTAGGAAAAAAAAGCAATGAAAGATTTCACCTGCCTTTGAATCAACTGCTACCTCGGTACAATCCGCCCTATGAGAGCATTCCGTTTGCTTACTAATAGGGAAGAAGTCAAGTGAGGCTGGTTTAGTTCAAGGGGAGTGAGGTCTCCGAAACCGCCGATCCGCGTAGGTAAGTAGCTGCTATCTCCGCATCATAGGTAAGGCATAACCGATTGATGGTAATAAAGACAAAGGCGGGGGCGTGGGATTTCATTCATAAGTAGAAAGATGCACCTTTCCTGCCTTTAGCTGTTAGACAAGAAGGTGAGATAAGGTTTTTCTTACGGATTGGATGAGGATGAACTTCTAGAGAATAGATCCTAGGGCGCTCTTCTCGTAGCTAGGCTAGGCTTGAACTGAACGTGGGTAGCTAGGTTGTTCTAGAGCTTCCCTATCCTGTCTTTGAGTCATTTTTTCCTTATGGACTGAGTTTTTGGATGGGAATAAGCAGGATACCCTAAGGTGCATGATTTATTACACAAGGTAGCTCTTCAAGGTAGTTTTTCTTTGCCTTCCCTCCATTCAAGCCGCAAGGAATGGGCTAGCCAGGCAGCCAAGCCCCAAGGATTTTCTTACTGCTGTTAGGGTGTATGCTTATTCAACTAAGAGGGATCAGATAGGAGAATAAATCTTAGGTTTAGGACTCACTCTTCTTTGAGCTCTTTTTTAATGAAAAATACGCGGTTTCCTAGCTCGATGTGCCTCTATCCTAGCTGCTAGTAGGAAGCTGGAGCTTTCTTCTCTTTGGGAGCGGGAAGGGGGCTTGTAGCCCGAGAGGTACCTCCTTTCCTGAAAGCTCTTGCAGGAATTCTTAAACCCGCCTTTAGGTTTGGCCCTTCAGTCTTCCCTCTGGAGCTAGTTTGTTCAGGGGGATAAGGGGCATCCCCTGTGTAGGAATGCTCTTAGAGTAGCGTCCCATCTTGTGCACCTTTTGTTTTTGTAAGAAAAAAGGTCCGTTGTTCCTTTATCTGGGTGAGTAGCTTCTTCTCTAGGTAAGAAGAAGGCTTTCAAGTGGCCGGGCTAACTACGACAAGATTCACTATTTCCCTTTGGTTTCTTCTTAATTAATGGCAGGCCCGAGTTACTATATCCCCCGGGCTTCCCTCTCCTTCTATCTAGGTTGCTAGGTAGTTCTGAGCTAAGCTGAGCTCCCCTTTCGTCATAAGGCGTGGATTCCCCTTACTCTATTCCTAAGTCCTGGGCTAAGTTCTTCCCTCTGGAATATGAGCTATACTATGAGCTAAAAGCAGTTCGCTCCTCCTTCCGCCATGCATAAATAGAGTCATTCCGCTTCTCGTAGCTAGAGCTAGGAGGAATCTAGGTTGTGGGCATCCGGTCTCGAGAAGAGAGGGAAAACCCTTAATGGGACTTCTAGCTCTCTAAGCGAGTTTGCTTCCCCTGCCTAAAGGAAAGAGCAGCTCCCTATCAACATCTTAGTCCACAACTAATTGTGTAAGAGACTAGGTCCCTCCCTTATTAAGGCTAAAAGAATGATTAAACCCCCCTATAGAATGAATAAGCAGGCCTAACCAAAATAGAGTGAGGCCTTTCTCTTCCCTGAGGGAGCTAGTTTGTTCCAGGCAACCTGGGGGAAGGTCTCCCTTTAGTGCGCTCGTAGCTCTTGAGGGTGGGTTGCTTTCCCTTCTATC